AATCGTATCGATTCTTATCAAAGAAAGACAGGATTAACCGAGGCTGTTCAAACAGGCATAGGGCAACTAGACGGTATTAACGTAGCAATTGCGGTTATGGATTTTCAGTTTATGGGGGGTAGTATGGGATCCGTCGTCGGGGAGAAAATTACCCGTTTGATTGAATACGCTACTAAAGAATTTCTACCTCTTATTATAGTGTGTGCTTCCGGAGGGGCACGCATGCAAGAAGGAAGTTTGAGCTTGATGCAAATGGCTAAAATATCTTCTGCTTTATATGATTATCAATCAAATAAAAAGTTATTCTATGTACCAATCCTTACATCTCCTACTACCGGTGGGGTGACAGCTAGTTTTGGTATGTTGGGGGATATCATTATTGCTGAACCCAATGCCTACATTGCCTTTGCGGGTAAAAGAGTAATTGAACAAACACTGAATAAAACAGTACCCGACGGTTCACAAGCGGCTGAGTATTTATTCCAGAAGGGCTTATTCGATCTAATCGTACCACGTAATCCTTTAAAAAGCGTTCTGAGCGAGTTATTTCAACTCCACACTTTCTTTCCTTTGAATCAAAATTAAAACATTAAGTTCAATTTTTTTGAGCAAACAAGTAATTAGTTTATCGGAATCCAAGTCAAAATTAGACGAATGGGGTTTTCTTTGTTGACATAAGATCTAATTGTATAAAGAATCAAAAGTCACAGAAAATCGAAAATCCGCCCCCTTTTCTATATTCCTTTTTCTATATTCCTTATTATTGATTTGATCAAGAAGCCTCTATTAACAAGATAAAAGATGAAATTCTTATAATTAGGCAAAAAAAATATCTTCTTCTCGTCATATATAATTAAACTCTAGAAAATATAGAATTTTTTATCTTTCTATATCTTACGATAATCCTATTTTGACTAAGAATCCCTACTGGATGGGATTCTAACAAACCCCTCAATTCAATATAAATAGAATCTAAATAAGTAGAATCTAATTCATTTTTATTCATTTTTAAGAAACTTTTTGCTTAATAAATGAAATTCGAAGACAAGAGCAAAAAATGAATAAAATAAGATATCATCCATATCCTTTCAAATCCTTCATGTAGAAAGTACATTATATACTCACTTAGATAGATACTTATATCTATAGATATTAAGTAATAATAATTTCAATTTAGAATTATCAAATTATAATAAGTAAGATATCCTTATACTTATATATAATAAGATATATATTATATTATAAATTCTAAATAATAATAACAGGTACAAATAGTAAATCGAGGTACCCATTCTATGACAACTCTTAACTTTCCCTCTGTTTTGGTCCCTTTAGTAGGCCTAGTATTTCCGGCAATCGCAATGGCTTCTTTATTTCTTCATGTTCAAAAAAACAAGATTGTTTAGAGCCGATGGCACAAAATCTCATCTCTTTTTTTTTCAATTGACGTTTGTATCATAACACAGATATCCATTTAGCAAAATATGGTATAAATATGGTATAAGCGGCTTCCGCCGAAAAATTCTTATGTCTCCAGAAAATGCTATGTTCTAGCTATTTTCAAATAGACCCGAATCGGCGGATGGCTGAACTGTAACGTTGGTCTATCTATATGTATGTGGCTATCTTTAGTGAGATAATACGAAGGGTATGTTATTAGTTTAGATCTAACCAATTTAATGAATTACTCCTAAAGGTTCACATCAAACTAGTGCTAGTTGATGCGAGTTACTTCGGAAACAAACGGACTAAAGTCAAATTCATTTGGGGTATTCTCTCAATTCCAAAAAAGCAACGGGATCAAGTATGAGTTGTCGATCAGAACATATATGGATAGAACCTATAAAGGGGGCTCGAAAAACAAGTAATTTCTGCTGGGCTATTATCCTTTTTTTAGGTTCATTAGGATTCTTGTTGGTTGGAACCTCGAGTTATCTTGGTAGAAATTTGATATCTTTATTTCCGTCTCAGGAAATCGTTTTTTTTCCACAAGGAATTGTGATGTCTTTCTATGGGATCGCGGGTCTTTTTATTAGCTCCTATTTGTGGTGCACAATTTCGTGGAATGTAGGTAGTGGTTATGATCGATTTGATATAAAAGACGGAATAGTGTGTATCTTTCGTTGGGGATTTCCTGGAAAAAATCGTCGGGTCTTTCTCCGATTTCTTATAAAAGATATTCAATCCGTCAGAATAGAAGTTAAAGAGGGTATTTATGCTCGGCGTGTCCTTTATATGGATATCAGAGGCCAGGGAGCCATTCCATTGACTCGTACTGATGAGAATTTTACTCCGCGGGAAATGGAACAAAAAGCTGCTGAATTGGCCTATTTCTTGCGTGTACCAATTGAAGTATTTTAAGAAATGAGCCGATAAATGAATGCTTTCAGCAGGAGGGCAAAAACGCAAGAATCCTCTTTTTCTAGAACATAACTTAATTGAGGTTTCTTCAGAACATTCATTCGAGTCAAAGCAGACATATATGGAACAAGTATAAAAAAACTCTTTTGGGGATCTTTTATATGTATCGAAATATCCACAACTCAATAAAAAAATAATAATAAACAAATCGAAATATCTCATAATCAACCATTTCGAAATAAGGAATCCCCCCTTTTTCATTGTTGGAATTGAGACTTTAGATTCAGATAGAGCATATCTTGTCATTTTTTCGACGCTTCTTTTTGTGCTCCTTAATGACCAAAAAATTGGATCTCTTATAATGATAACTAGCCAATTTCTGTCGTTTTTTGCCACTCATTTTTCACAATATTTTTCAGAAAATTCCCTCAATTATTCTATCCCTGACTATTCATAGTAAGTTAAAATTTTTCGAAATATTAGAGATTTTTATATAATGATAGAAAAGGAGTTCTTTCGTATCAAAATCTGAATAATATTCATATTCATTATTTAAAGTGGTTTTCGGGGCATTCATCGAAAGGAGATATGTGCTTCAAATTTGACTATAGGGAAACAATATTTTTTGATTATTTATTCATTCGAATTTTTCGTCTATTTTTGTATTTTTTTCTAGATTCAAGGCCTAATTCAAGGCCTAACTACGAAATCACAAATAAAAAATAGTGAATAGATTCATAGGTTCGATAACTTGTAATAGAATTGATGCGTGAGAGAAATAAGAAATATTAGATTACATAGAGTTGACGAATGAGATGGGTTCATTAACAATTCACAGATGAAAAAATGGCAAAAAAGAAAGCATTCACTCCTCTTTTATATCTTGTATCTATCGTATTTTTGCCCTGGTGGATTTCTCTCTTATTTCAAAAAAGTCTGGAATCGTGGGTTACTAATTGGTGGAATACTAGGCAATCCGAAACTTTTTTGAATGATATTGAAGAAAAGAGTATTCTAGAAAAATTCATAGAATTAGAGGAACTCCTCTTCTTAGAGGAAATGATCAAGGAATACTCGGAGACACATCTACAAAACCTTCGTATAGGAATTCACAAAGAAACAATCCAATTAATCAAGATACAAAACGAGGGTCGTATTCATACGATTTTGCACTTCTCGACAAATATAATCTGTTTCATTATTCTAAGTGGTTATTCTATTTTGGGTAATAAAGAACTTGTTATTCTTAACTCTTGGGCCCAGGAATTCCTATATAACTTAAGTGACACAATAAAAGCTTTTTCTCTTCTTTTATTAACTGATTTATGTATCGGATTTCATTCGCCCCATGGTTGGGAATTGATGATTGGCTTTGTCTACAAGGATTTTGGATTTGTTCATAATGATCAAATTATATCTGGCCTTGTTTCCACTTTTCCAGTCATTCTAGATACAATTTTAAAATATTGGATTTTCCGTTATTTAAATCGTGTATCTCCGTCACTTGTAGTGATTTATCATTCAATGAATGACTGAAAAATGATCTACCTAATCCAATTATAATGTTTCTTACTTTGCAGTTGTACCATTGAAAATCCCTTTCTATTTCTACCCATCCCGGAGATTCATCCTATATTCCTATAGATTAATCGAGTCAAATTATTCCAGTAAATAACAGAATCGTGGATCCAGTAAATAACAGAATCGTGGATAGGAAACTCCATTAGTGACCTACCCCAATTTATTGTAGAAATTTTCGGGATCAATGATTGGACCATGCAAACTAGAAATACTTTTTCTTGGATAAAGGAACAGATTACTCGATCTATTTCCGCATCGCTCATGATATATATAATAACTCGTACATCCATTTCAAATGCATATCCCATTTTTGCACAGCAGGGTTATGAAAATCCACGAGAAGCGACTGGGCGTATTGTATGCGCCAATTGCCATTTAGCTAATAAACCAGTGGATATTGAGGTTCCGCAAGCGGTACTTCCCGATACTGTATTTGAAGCAGTTGTTCGAATTCCTTATGATACGCAACTGAAACAAGTTCTTGCTAATGGTAAAAAGGGAGGTTTGAATGTGGGGGCTGTTCTTATTTTACCAGAGGGTTTTGAATTAGCCCCTCCCGATCGTATTTCCCCCGAGATAAAAGAAAAGATGGGTAATTTGTCTTTTCAGAGCTATCGCCCCAATCAAAAAAATATTCTTGTCATAGGCCCTGTTCCTGGTCAGAAATATAGTGAAATCACCTTTCCTATTCTTTCCCCGGACCCCGCTACTAAGAAAGACATTCACTTCTTAAAATATCCTATATACGTAGGTGGAAACAGGGGAAGGGGCCAGATTTATCCTGACGGGAGCAAAAGTAACAATACAGTTTATAATGCTACAGCATCAGGTATAGTAAGCAAAATCCTACGAAAAGAAAAGGGGGGATACGAAATAACCATAGCGGATGCGTCGGATGGGCGTCAAGTGGTTGATATTATCCCTCCGGGGCCAGAACTTCTTGTTTCAGAAGGCGAATCTATCAAATTGGATCAACCGTTGACAAGTAATCCTAATGTAGGCGGATTTGGTCAGGGAGATGCAGAAATAGTACTTCAAGATCCATTACGTGTACAAGG